GTTAATGTAGCTTAAATAACAAAGCAAGGCACTGAAAATGCCTAGATGAGTATATTAACTCCATAAACACATAGGTTTGGTCCCAGCCTTCCCATTAATTCTTGATAGACTTACACATGCAAGCATCCACATCCCAGTGAAAATGCCCTCCAAGTTAATAAGACTAAGAGGAGCTGGTATCAAGCACACACTTGTAGCTCATGACACCTTGCTTAGCCACACCCCCACGGGAGACAGCAGTGATAAAAATTAAGCCATAAACGAAAGTTTGACTAAGTCATATTGATTAGGGTTGGTAAATCTCGTGCCAGCCACCGCGGTCATACGATTAACCCAAATTAATAGGCATACGGCGTAAAACGTGTTAAAGCACTACATTAAATAAAGTTAAATTTCAATTAAACTGTAAAAAGTCATAATTGCAATGAAAATAAATAACGAAAGTAACTTTACAGCCACTGAAACACGATAGCTAAGACCCAAACTGGGATTAGATACCCCACTATGCTTAGCCCTAAACACAAATAATTATATCAACAAAATTATTCGCCAGAGTACTACCGGCAATAGCCTAAAACTCAAAGGACTTGGCGGTGCTTTATACCCTTCTAGAGGAGCCTGTTCTATAATCGATAAACCCCGATAAACCTTACCACCCCTTGCTAATTCAGTCTATATACCGCCATCTTCAGCAAACCCTAAAAAGGAATAAAAGTAAGCTTAATCATTTTACATAAAAACGTTAGGTCAAGGTGTAACCTATGAGGTGGAAAGAAATGGGCTACATTTTCTAACTTAAGAAAATCTATCACGAAAATTATTATGAAAATTAATAATTAAAGGAGGATTTAGCAGTAAACTAAGAATAGAGTGCTTAGTTGAATTAGGCCATGAAGCACGCACACACCGCCCGTCACCCTCCTCAAATAAACACAATATTCCTAAACTTATTAATACATATAATTCCTATGAGAGGAGACAAGTCGTAACAAGGTAAGCATACTGGAAAGTGTGCTTGGATAAATCAAGATATAGCTTAAACTAAAGCATCTAGTTTACACCTAGAAGATTTCACCTATCATGAATATCTTGAACTAACCCTAGCCCATAAATTTATTTACACTAAACTACCAAAACTATTATAAATAAAACATTCACCTATTATTAAAGTATAGGAGATAGAAATTTTAAATATGGCGCTATAGAGAAAGTACCGCAAGGGAATGATGAAAGAAAAAAAATTAAAGTATGAAAAAGCAAAGATTAGCCCTTGTACCTTTTGCATAATGAGTTAACTAGTAAAAACTTAACAAAACGAATTTTAGCTAAGTACCCCGAAACCAGACGAGCTACTTATGAACAATTTATCAAGAACCAACTCATCTATGTGGCAAAATAGTGAGAAGATTTATAAGTAGAGGTGAAACGCCTAACGAGCCTGGTGATAGCTGGTTGTCCAGAAAATGAATATCAGTTCAGCTTTAAAAATACCAAAAATATAAGCAAATTATACTGTATTTTTAAAAGTTAGTCTAAAAAGGTACAGCCTTTTAGAGATGGATACAACCTTAACTAGAGAGTAAAATTTAATAATACCATAGTAGGCCTAAAAGCAGCCACCAATTAAGAAAGCGTTAAAGCTCAACAATAAAATTATATAAATTCCAAAAACAAGAAATCAACTCCTAGCCCAATACTGGACTAATCTATAAAAATAGAAGCAATAATGTTAATATGAGTAACAAGAAGCATCTTCTCCCTGCATAAGTTTAAGTCAGTATCTGATAATACCCTGACTATTAACAGCAAAATAAGAATAATCTAATTATTAATGACTTATTAATTGTACTGTTAATCCAACACAGGAATGCACTTAAGGAAAGATTAAAAGAAGTAAAAGGAACTCGGCAAACACTAAACCCCGCCTGTTTACCAAAAACATCACCTCCAGCATTACTAGTATTGGAGGCACTGCCTGCCCAGTGACTAACCGTTAAACGGCCGCGGTATCCTGACCGTGCAAAGGTAGCATAATCACTTGTTCTCTAAATAAGGACTTGTATGAATGGCCAAACGAGGGTTTTACTGTCTCTTACTTCCAATCAGTGAAATTGACCTTCCCGTGAAGAGGCGGGAATGAACTAATAAGACGAGAAGACCCTATGGAGCTTTAACTACTTAACCCAAAGAAATAAACTTAACTACTAAGGAGACAATAATATTCTCTATGGGTTAACAGCTTTGGTTGGGGTGACCTCGGAGAACAAAAAATCCTCCGAGCGATTTTAAAGACTAGACCTACAAGTCGAATCGTATAATCGCTTATTGATCCAAAAATTGATCAACGGAACAAGTTACCCTAGGGATAACAGCGCAATCCTATTTAAGAGTCCATATCGCCAATAGGGTTTACGACCTCGATGTTGGATCAGGACATCCCGATGGTGCAACCGCTATCAAAGGTTCGTTTGTTCAACGATTAAAGTCCTACGTGATCTGAGTTCAGACCGGAGTAATCCAGGTCGGTTTCTATCTATTATGTATTTCTCCCAGTACGAAAGGACCAGAGAAATAAGGCCAACTTCAACTAAGCGCCTTAAACTAATTAATGATTTTATCTTAATTAAATATACAAATATAACCTCACCCTAGAAAAGGGTTTTGTTAAGGTGGCAGAGCCCGGTAATTGCGTAAAACTTAAACTTTTATATTCAGAGATTCAAATCCTCTCCTTAACAAAATGTTTATAATCAATATTTTAATACTAATTATTCCCATTCTCCTAGCTGTGGCGTTCCTTACACTAGTAGAACGGAAAGTCCTAGGATATATACAATTTCGAAAAGGTCCAAATGTTGTAGGCCCCTACGGCCTACTCCAACCTATCGCAGATGCTATCAAACTTTTTATTAAAGAACCATTACGACCCGCCACATCCTCAATTTCAATATTCATTTTAGCCCCTATCTTAGCACTAAGCCTAGCTCTAACAATATGAATCCCCCTACCCATACCATATCCTCTTATTGATATAAATTTAGGAGTCCTATTTATACTAGCAATATCAAGTCTAGCTGTATATTCTATCTTATGATCAGGTTGAGCCTCAAACTCTAAATATGCACTAATTGGAGCCCTACGAGCAGTAGCACAAACAATTTCATATGAAGTAACACTAGCAATTATTTTATTATCTGTCCTCCTAATAAATGGATCCTTCACACTCTCCACCCTAATTATTACACAAGAACAAGTGTGACTAATTTTTCCAGCATGACCTTTAGCAATAATATGATTTATCTCAACACTAGCAGAAACAAACCGAGCTCCATTCGACCTCACCGAAGGTGAATCAGAATTAGTCTCAGGTTTTAACGTAGAGTATGCAGCAGGACCATTCGCCCTATTTTTCATGGCAGAATATGCAAATATCATTATAATGAATATTTTTACAACAATCTTATTCCTAGGGGCATTTCATAATCCAATTTTACCAGAACTCTATACAATTAACTTTATTATTAAATCCTTACTATTAACAATTTCTTTTCTATGAATTCGAGCATCTTACCCTCGATTCCGCTATGATCAACTAATACATCTCTTATGGAAAAGTTTTTTACCCTTAACACTAGCTCTATGCATATGACACGTATCACTACCTATTTTTCTATCAAGCATCCCTCCACAAACGTAAGAAATATGTCTGATAAAAGAATTACTTTGATAGAGTAAATAATAGAGGTTTAAGCCCTCTTATTTCTAGAACTACAGGAATTGAACCTACTCCTAAGAATCCAAAACTCTTTGTGCTCCCAATTACACCAAATTCTACAAGTAAGGTCAGCTAATTAAGCTATCGGGCCCATACCCCGAAAATGTTGGTTTATATCCTTCCCGTACTAATAAACCCAATCATCTTTATTATCATCTTATCAACAATAATGCTAGGAACCATCATTGTCATAATTAGCTCCCATTGATTATTTGTCTGAATCGGGTTTGAAATAAATATACTCGCCATCATTCCTATTATAATAAACAAGCATAATCCACGAGCTACAGAAGCATCAACCAAATATTTCTTAACCCAATCAACAGCCTCAATACTACTAATAATAGCCGTTATTATTAACCTAATATTCTCAGGCCAATGAACCGTAATAAAATTATTCAACCCAGTGGCATCAATACTCATAACAATAGCCCTCACTATAAAATTAGGAATAGCCCCATTCCACTTCTGAGTCCCGGAAGTTACACAAGGCATCCCCTTATCATCAGGCCTAATTCTACTCACATGACAAAAGCTAGCACCCATATCCGTACTTTATCAGATTTTCACATCTATTAACTTAAATATAATTATAACTATTTCTATTCTATCAATTATGATTGGAGGTTGAGGAGGACTAAACCAAACCCAACTACGAAAAATTATAGCCTACTCATCAATTGCCCACATAGGCTGAATAACAGCAATTTTACCTTATAATCCTACAATAACATTATTAAATTTAATTATTTACATTATCATAACCTCCACTATATTCACACTATTTATAGCTAATTCAACTACTACCACCCTATCACTATCCCACACATGAAACAAAATACCCGTAATAACTGTCCTAATCCTTGTTACCCTCCTATCAATAGGAGGACTCCCCCCACTATCAGGATTTATGCCAAAATGAATAATTATTCAAGAGATGACAAAGAATAACAACCTCATCTTACCCACTCTTATAGCAATTACAGCATTACTAAATTTATATTTCTATATACGACTTACCTATTCTACCGCACTAACAATATTTCCCTCCACAAATAATATAAAAATAAAATGACAATTTTCAACCACAAAACACATAACTCTTCTACCTACAATAGTTGTATTATCTACAATACTATTACCACTTACACCAATATTATCAGTATTAGAATAGGAGTTTAGGTTAATTCAGACCAAGAGCCTTCAAAGCCCTAAGCAAGTAAAATATACTTAACTCCTGATAAGGATTGCAAGACCACATCTTACATCAGTTGAATGCAAATCAACTACTTTAATTAAGCTAAATCCTCACTAGATTGGTGGGCTCCACCCCCACGAAACTTTAGTTAACAGCTAAACACCCTAATCAACTGGCTTCAATCTACTTCTCCCGCCGCAAAGAAAAAAAGGCGGGAGAAGCCCCGGCAGAATTGAAGCTGCTTCTTTGAATTTGCAATTCAACATGAAATTTCACCACAGGGCTTGGTAAAAAGAGGAGTATGAACCTCTGTCTTTAGATTTACAGTCTAATGCTTCACTCAGCCATTTTACCTATGTTCATTAACCGCTGATTATTTTCAACTAATCATAAAGATATCGGCACCTTGTACTTATTATTTGGTGCTTGAGCAGGCATAGTAGGAACGGCCCTAAGCTTATTAATCCGTGCTGAATTAGGCCAACCTGGAACCCTGCTCGGGGATGATCAAATCTATAATGTAATCGTAACTGCACACGCATTCGTAATAATTTTCTTTATAGTAATACCAATTATAATTGGAGGTTTTGGTAACTGACTTGTTCCCTTGATGATTGGTGCCCCTGATATAGCATTCCCTCGAATAAACAATATGAGTTTCTGACTCCTACCTCCCTCCTTTTTACTGCTTCTAGCATCATCTATAGTTGAAGCCGGAGCAGGCACAGGCTGAACTGTTTATCCCCCTTTAGCTGGAAATCTAGCCCACGCAGGAGCTTCAGTAGACCTAACCATTTTTTCCTTACACTTAGCAGGTGTCTCTTCAATTCTAGGGGCTATTAATTTTATTACAACAATTATTAATATAAAACCCCCTGCTATATCACAATATCAAACCCCTCTATTTGTATGATCAGTACTAATTACTGCTGTACTATTACTTCTTTCACTCCCTGTACTAGCAGCCGGAATTACAATACTATTAACAGACCGAAACTTAAATACAACTTTCTTTGACCCGGCAGGAGGCGGAGATCCTATTCTATATCAACACTTATTTTGATTCTTTGGACACCCCGAAGTATACATTCTTATTCTACCCGGATTTGGTATAATTTCCCACATCGTAACATACTACTCAGGGAAAAAAGAGCCATTTGGATATATGGGAATAGTCTGAGCTATAATATCAATTGGATTTCTAGGATTTATCGTGTGAGCCCATCATATATTCACAGTTGGAATGGACGTCGACACACGAGCCTATTTTACATCAGCTACTATAATTATTGCTATTCCAACCGGAGTAAAAGTCTTCAGTTGACTAGCAACACTTCACGGAGGTAATATTAAATGATCACCTGCTATAATATGAGCTCTAGGATTTATTTTCCTTTTTACAGTAGGAGGCTTAACTGGTATTGTTCTTGCCAATTCTTCTCTTGACATTGTTCTCCATGATACATATTATGTAGTCGCACATTTCCACTATGTTTTATCAATAGGAGCTGTCTTTGCCATTATAGGGGGATTTGTCCACTGATTTCCATTATTCTCAGGCTATACCCTTAATGACACATGAGCCAAAATTCACTTCGTAATTATATTTGTAGGTGTAAATATAACCTTTTTCCCACAACACTTTCTAGGATTATCCGGTATACCACGACGATACTCTGATTACCCAGACGCATACACAATATGAAATACCATTTCATCTATAGGTTCATTTATTTCCCTAACAGCAGTTATACTAATAATTTTTATTATCTGAGAAGCATTCGCATCTAAACGAGAAGTTCTAACTGTAGAACTAACAACAACTAATTTAGAGTGACTAAATGGGTGCCCCCCACCATACCACACATTTGAGGAACCTACATACGTTAACTTAAAATAAGAAAGGAAGGAATCGAACCCCCCATAGCTGGTTTCAAGCCAACATCATAACCATTATGTCTTTCTCAATTAATGAGGCGTTAGTAAAATATTATATAACTTTGTCAAGGTTAAGTTACAGGTGAAAACCCCGTACACCTCATATGGCTTACCCCATACAATTAGGCTTTCAAGATGCAACATCACCTATTATAGAAGAATTATTACATTTTCATGATCATACATTAATAATCGTTTTCTTAATTAGCTCACTAGTACTTTATATTATTTCATTAATGTTAACAACAAAACTAACACATACCAGTACTATAGACGCCCAAGAAGTAGAAACAGTCTGAACTATCTTACCAGCCATTATCCTAATTTTGATTGCCCTCCCATCTTTACGAATCCTATATATGATAGACGAGATTAATAATCCATCACTTACAGTAAAAACTATAGGACATCAATGATATTGAAGCTATGAGTATACAGATTATGAAGACTTAAGCTTCGACTCCTATATGGTTCCAACATCAGAACTAAAACCAGGAGAGCTACGATTATTAGAAGTAGATAACCGAGTTGTTCTACCAATAGAAATAACAATCCGAATACTAGTTTCCTCTGAAGACGTATTACACTCTTGAGCTGTACCCTCTTTAGGATTAAAAACAGATGCAATTCCAGGTCGCCTAAATCAAACAACTCTCATGTCAACTCGACCAGGCCTGTACTACGGACAATGCTCTGAAATCTGTGGATCAAATCACAGCTTCATACCTATTGTTCTTGAGCTGGTACCACTAAAATATTTTGAAGAATGATCTGCATCAATATCATAAAATCATTAAGAAGCTAAAATAGCACTAGCCTTTTAAGCTAGAGACTGAGAGCACAATACTCTCCTTAATGATATGCCACAATTAGATACATCCACATGACTTATAATAATTATATCAATATTTCTAGCCCTTTTTATTATTTTCCAAATAAAAGTTTCAAAACATAATTTTCACTTTAACCCGGAACCCACATTAACCAAAATACAAAAACAAAATAACCCCTGAGAAATAAAATGAACGAAAATTTATTTGCCTCTTTCATTACCCCAATAATTATAGGCCTTCCGCTCGCTACTCTTATCGTTATATTTCCTAGCCTCCTATTTCCAACATCAAATCGCCTAGTAAATAACCGCCTCATTTCCCTCCAACAATGAATACTTCAACTTGTATCAAAACAAATAATAGGAATTCACAATACCAAAGGACAAACATGAACATTAATACTTATATCCCTAATTCTATTTATTGGATCCACAAATCTCCTAGGCCTATTACCCCACTCATTTACACCAACTACACAACTATCCATAAATCTAGGCATAGCTATTCCTTTATGAGCAGGAGCTGTAATTACGGGTTTCCGTAATAAAACCAAAGCATCACTTGCCCATTTCCTTCCACAAGGAACACCTACTCTTTTAATCCCTATGCTAGTTATCATTGAAACTATTAGCCTTTTCATCCAACCAATCGCCTTAGCTGTACGATTAACAGCTAATATTACTGCAGGACACCTGCTAATTCACCTAATTGGAGGAGCCACCCTAGCACTGATAAGTATTAGCAACACAATAGCCCTCATTACATTTATTATTTTAGTACTACTCACAATTCTCGAATTTGCAGTAGCCATAATTCAAGCCTACGTATTTACTCTTCTAGTCAGCCTTTATCTGCATGACAACACATAATGACACACCAAACCCATGCCTACCATATAGTAAACCCAAGTCCCTGACCTCTAACAGGAGCCCTATCGGCCCTCCTAATAACCTCTGGTTTAATTATATGATTCCATTTCAACTCAATAATCCTATTAATACTTGGCCTAACAACAAATATACTTACAATATATCAATGATGACGAGATATTATCCGTGAAAGCACCTTTCAAGGACATCACACCCCAACTGTCCAAAAAGGTCTTCGCTATGGAATAATCCTTTTTATTATTTCTGAAGTCTTATTTTTCACCGGTTTCTTCTGAGCATTTTACCACTCAAGCCTTGCCCCTACTCCTGAACTAGGCGGTTGCTGACCTCCAACGGGCATTCACCCACTTAATCCCCTAGAAGTCCCACTACTTAACACCTCTGTCTTACTAGCCTCAGGGGTCTCTATCACCTGAGCCCATCATAGTCTTATAGAAGGAGACCGCAATCACATACTACAAGCCCTATTTATTACCATCGCACTAGGCGTTTATTTTACACTTCTACAAGCCTCAGAATATTACGAAGCACCTTTCACCATCTCAGATGGAGTTTATGGTTCAACTTTTTTTGTAGCCACAGGTTTCCACGGCCTACATGTCATTATTGGATCAACTTTCTTAATTGTCTGCTTTTTTCGTCAACTAAAATTTCACTTTACTTCTAATCATCACTTCGGCTTTGAAGCCGCTGCTTGATATTGACATTTCGTAGACGTAGTATGACTATTCCTCTACGTATCTATTTATTGATGAGGCTCATATTCTTTTAGTATTAATCAGTACAACTGACTTCCAATCAGTTAGTTTCGGTAATAATCCGAAAAAGAATAATAAACCTAATACTAGCCCTCCTAACTAATTTTACACTAGCCTCCTTACTTGTTATTATTGCATTCTGACTCCCCCAACTAAACGTCTATTCAGAAAAAACAAGTCCCTATGAATGCGGATTTGACCCAATAGGATCAGCTCGTCTACCTTTTTCCATGAAATTTTTCCTAGTAGCTATTACATTTCTCCTTTTCGACCTAGAAATTGCTCTCCTTTTACCATTACCATGGGCCTCCCAGACAAATAATTTAGGCACCATACTCACTATGGCCCTTTTCTTAATTTTATTATTAGCTGCAAGCCTAGCCTATGAATGAACCCAAAAAGGATTAGAATGAACCGAATATGGTACTTAGTTTAAAATAAAATAAATGATTTCGACTCATTAGATTATGATTAAATTCATAATTACCAAGTGTCACTAGTATATATAAATATTATAACAGCATTTGCAGTATCCCTTACAGGACTATTAATATATCGATCCCACCTCATATCCTCTCTCTTATGCCTAGAAGGAATAATATTAGCCCTATTCGTAATAGCCACCCTAACAATCTTAAATTCACACTTCACCCTAGCAAGTATAATACCCATTATTTTACTAGTCTTCGCAGCCTGCGAAGCGGCATTAGGGTTATCATTACTAGTTATAGTATCCAACACATATGGCACTGATTATGTCCAAAATCTTAACCTACTTCAATGCTAAAATATATTATTCCTACAACAATACTTATACCTCTGACCTGATTATCAAAAGGCAATATAATCTGAATCAATTCCACAACTCACAGCCTAATAATTAGTTTCACAAGCCTTCTCCTTATAAATCAATTCAGTGATAATAGTCTTAACTTCTCGTTAATATTTTTTTCCGATTCCTTATCAATACCACTATTAATTTTAACTATATGACTTCTTCCCCTAATATTAATAGCCAGCCAACACCACTTATCAAAAGAAAATTTAACCCGAAAAAAATTATATATTACTATATTAATTTTATTACAACTATTTCTAATTATAACATTTACTGCCATAGAATTAATTTTCTTCTATATTTTGTTTGAAGCAACACTAGTCCCAACACTTATTATTATTACCCGATGGGGTAATCAAACAGAACGTTTAAATGCCGGCCTCTACTTCCTATTTTACACACTAGTAGGCTCTCTCCCATTACTAGTTGCATTAGTCTACCTCCAAAATATTATAGGATCCCTAAATTTTCTAATTCTCCAATACTGAGTTCAACCCCTACCCAACTCTTGGTCAAATGTTTTCATATGATTAGCATGTATGATAGCATTTATAGTAAAAATACCATTATATGGCCTCCACCTTTGACTGCCTAAAGCCCACGTAGAAGCCCCCATTGCAGGTTCTATGGTCCTTGCAGCAATCTTACTAAAACTAGGAGGATATGGCATGCTACGAGTTACAGTATTCTTAAACCCACTTACCGAGTTCATAGCATACCCCTTCATTATATTATCTCTATGGGGTATAATTATAACTAGCTCAATTTGTCTCCGCCAAACAGATCTTAAGTCATTAATTGCATACTCTTCTGTTAGCCACATAGCACTTGTCATCGTAGCCATCCTTATTCAAACTCCCTGAAGCTATGCAGGAGCTACAGCCCTAATAATTGCTCACGGCCTTACTTCATCTATACTCTTTTGCCTAGCAAACTCTAATTACGAACGAATTCATAGTCGAACAATAATTTTAGCCCGAGGCCTACAAACTTTTCTCCCACTAATAGCCACCTGATGACTTTTAGCAAGCCTAACCAACTTAGCCCTTCCTCCAACAATCAACTTAATCGGAGAATTATTTGTGGTAATATCCTCTTTCTCATGATCTAACATTACAATTATTTTAATAGGAGTAAATATAGTAATCACTGCCCTCTATTCCCTCTATATATTAATCACAACACAACGAGGTAAATATACACACCACATTAACAATATTACACCTTCCTTTACACGAGAAAATGCCCTCATATCATTACATATTTTACCCTTATTTTTATTATCCCTAAATCCAAAAATTATCCTAGGACCCTTGTACTGTAAATATAGTTTAAAAAAAACACTAGACTGTGAATCTGATAATAGGAGTTTATATCTCCTTATTTACCGAAAAAGCACGCAAGAACTGCTAATTCTATGCCTCCATGTATAACAACATGGCTTTTTCGAACTTTTAGAGGATGGCAGTAATCCGTTGGTCTTAGGAATCAAAAAATTGGTGCAACTCCAAATAAAAGTAATAAACTTATTTTCCTCCTTCGCATTAATTACCCTACTTCTATTAACTATTCCTATTATAGTAACAAGCTCTGACAACTACAAAAACTCCAACTACCCATACTACGTAAAAACAACTATCTCATATGCCTTTATTACAAGCATAATTCCCACAATAATATTTATTCACACAGGCCAAGAAATAATTATCTCAAACTGACACTGATTTACAATCCAAACTGTCAAATTATCACTAAGCTTCAAAATAGATTACTTTTCAATAATATTTGTTCCAGTAGCATTATTCGTCACATGATCTATTATAGAGTTTTCAATATGGTATATACACTCAGATCCCAATATTAATCAATTTTTCAAATATCTCCTCCTATTTCTTATTACTATGCTCATTCTTGTTACCGCAAATAACCTATTTCAATTGTTCATTGGATGAGAAGGCGTGGGAATTATATCATTTCTACTTATCGGATGATGATACGGACGAGCAGATGCAAATACAGCGGCCCTCCAAGCAATCTTATATAACCGTATTGGAGACATTGGCTTCATCCTAGCAATAGCATGATTTCTAATTAATCTTAACGCCTGAGATCTTCAACAAATTTTTATACTAAACCCAAATAACTCCAACGTCCCCCTCATAGGCCTCGCACTCGCCGCAACCGGAAAATCCGCCCAATTCGGCCTACATCCATGACTACCCTCCGCAATAGAAGGCCCTACTCCTGTCTCAGCATTACTCCACTCAAGCACAATAGTAGTAGCAGGCATCTTCCTACTAGTCCGCTTTCACCCATTAACAGAAAACAACAAATTTGCACAATCTATTTTACTATGCCTAGGAGCTATTACCACCCTTTTCACAGCAATATGTGCTCTCACCCAAAACGACATTAAAAAAATTATTGCCTTTTCCACATCCAGTCAACTAGGTCTCATAATAGTAACAATCGGCATTAACCAACCCTACCTAGCATTTCTCCACATCTGTACCCATGCTTTCTTTAAAGCCATATTATTCATATGCTCTGGCTCCATTATTCATAGCCTAAACGACGAACAAGATATTCGAAAAATAGGCGGCCTATTTAAAGCTATACCATTTACCACAACAGCCCTAATTATTGGCAGTCTTGCACTAACAGGAATACCTTTCCTTACCGGATTTTATTCTAAAGATTTAATTATTGAAACCGCCAACACGTCGTACACCAACGCCTGAGCCCTCTTAATAACACTAATTGCCACCTCCTTTACAGCTACCTACAGCACCCGCATTATTTTCTTTGCGCTCTTAGGACAACCCCGATTCCCAACTTTAATTATTATTAACGAAAATAATCCCTTCCTAATAAATTCCATCAAACGTCTAATAATCGGTAGCCTTTTCGCAGGGTTTATTATCTCTAACAATATTCCTCCAACAACAATTCCCCAAATAACAATACCATATTATCTAAAAATAATAGCCCTAGCAGTAACAATCCTAGGTTTTATTTTAGCACTAGAAGTTAGCAATATAACCCAAAACCTAAAATTTAATTACTCATCAAATATTTTTAAATTCTCTAATATACTAGGATATTTTCCCACAATTATACACCGCTTAGCCCCTTACATGAATCTAACAATAAGCCAAAAATCAGCATCCTCCCTCCTAGACTTAATTTGACTCGAAAATATTCTACCAAAAACAACCTCACTTTTCCAGATAAAAATATCAACCATAGTCACAAATCAAAAAGGACTAATTAAATTATATTTCCTCTCTTTCCTAGTTACAATCATTATCAGCATAGCCCTATTTAATTTCCACGTGTAATCTCCATAATAACCACTACACCAATTAATAAAGATCAACCAGTTACAACAACCAATCAAGTACCATAGCTATATAAAGCCGCAATTCCCATAGCTTCTTCACTAAAAAACCCAGAATCACCCGTATCATAAATAACTCAATCCCCTAAACCATTAAACTGAAATACAATCTCCACTTCCTCATCCTTTAGTACATAATAAACTATTACAGCCTCTATTAAAAAACCAGTAATAAATGCTCCTAAAACAGTCTTATTAGATACCCAAATCTCAGGATACTGCTCTGTAGCCATAGCCGTTGTATAACCAAAAACTACTATTATACCTCCCAAATAAATTAGAAATACTATTAAACCTAAGAAAGACCCACCAAAATTTAATACAATACCACAACCAACTCCACCACTCACAATTAAACCCAACCCCCCATAAATAGGCGAAGGTTTCGAAGAAAACCCTACAAAACCAAGCACAAAAATAATACTTAAAATAAATACAATGTATGTTATCATTATTCTCGCATGGAATCTAACCACGACTAATGATATGAAAAATCATCGTTGTCATTCAACTACAAGAACACCAATGACCAATATCCGAAAAACCCACCCATTAATAAAAATTGTAAACAACGCATTTATTGATCTTCCAGCCCCATCAAATATTTCATCATGATGAAATTTTGGTTCCCTATTAGGAGTTTGCTTAATCTTACAAATCCTTACAGGACTATTCCTAGCAATACATTATACATCTGATACAATAACAGCATTCTCCTCTGTCACCCATATCTGCCGAGATGTAAATTATGGCTGAATCATTCGATATATGCATGCAAACGGAGCCTCAATATTTTTCATCTGCTTATTTATACATGTAGGACGAGGACTATACTACGGATCCTATACTTTTCTAGAAACATGAAACATCGGAGTGATCCTTCTATTTACAGTAATAGCCACAGCATTCGTTGGATATGTCCTACCATGAGGACAGATATCATTCTGAGGGGCAACAGTCATTACTAACCTCCTTTCAGCAATTCCATATATTGGTACTAATCTAGTTGAATGAATTTGAGGCGGTTTTTCAGTAGACAAAGCAACTCTAACCCGATTTTTCGCCTTCCACTTTATTCTTCCATTTATCATCGCAGCACTTGCCATAGTCCACTTACTTTTCCTCCACGAAACAGGATCCAACAACCCAACAGGAATTCCATCAGACGCAGACAAAATCCCATTTCACCCTTACTACACTATCAAAGATATCTTAGGTGCCCTACTCTTAACTCTTTTCCTAATACTACTAGTACTCTTTTCACCAGACCTGCTTGGAGACCCAGACAACTACACCCCAGCTAATCCACTCAACACACCCCCTCATATTAAGCCTGAATGATATTTCTTATTTGCATACGCAATCCTACGATCAATCCCCAATAAACTAGGGGGAGTCCTAGCCCTAGTTTCATCTATCTTAATCCTAATTCTTATACCACTCCTCCACACATCCAAACAACGCAGCATGATATTCCGACCATTCAGTCAATGCCTGTTCTGAATTCTAGTAGCAGACCTATTAACACTCACATGAATCGGAGGACAGCCAGTTGAATATCCTTTCATTACCATTGGACAACTAGCATCCATCTTATATTTCCTCATTATCCTAGTACTCATACCAGTTACTAGCACGATCGAAAATAACCTCCTAAAGTGAAGATAAGTCTTTGTAGTACATTTAATACACTGGTCTTGTAAACCAGAAAAGGAGTACAACCAACCTCCCTAAGACTCAAGGAAGAAGCTATAGCCCCACTATCAACACCCAAAGCTGAAGTTCTATTTAAACTATTCCCTGGCGCATATTAATATAGTTCCACAAAATTCAAGAACCTTATCAGTATTAAATTCTTAAAAATCTTTAACAATTTAATACAGTTTTGTACTCAACAGCCATATTAATATTTCATATACCATTAATCACACTAAGTACATAATAATTTATATGCATCAGTACTCCATACGGGTATAGTACATAACATTAATGTATCAAGACATACTATGTATAATAGTACATTACATTATTTACCCCATGCTTATAAGCAAGTACATAACATTAATGTATCAAGACATACTATGTATAATAGTACATTACATTATTTACCCCATGCTTATAAGCAAGTACATGATATTATTGATAGTACATAGTACATACTATTATTGATCGTACATAGCACATTATGTCAAATCCATCCTTGTCAACATGCGTATCCCGTCCATTAGATCACGAGCTTAATTACCATGCCGCGTGAAACCAGCAACCCGCTTGGCAGGGATCCCTCTTCTCGCTCCGGGCCCATGTATTGTGGGGGTAGCTATTTCATGAACTTTATCAGACATCTGGTTCTTTCTTCAGGGCCATCTCACCTAAAATCGCCCACTCTTTCCTCTTAAATAAGACATCTCGATGGACTAATGACTAATCAGCCCATGCTCACACATAACTGTGGTGTCATACATTTGGTATTTTTAATTTTTGGGGGATGCTTGGACTCAGCTATGGCCGTCTGAGGCCCCGACCCGGAGCATAAATTGTAGCTGGACTTAACTGCATCTTGAGCATCCCCATAATGATAGGCACGGGCATCATAATTAATGGTAGCAGGACATATTTATTATTTCATGATTCAACTTATAATTCTTTTTCCCCCCCCCTCCTTATATAGTTACCACTATTTTTAACATACTTCCCCCTAGATATTATTTTAAATTTATCGCATTTTCAATACTCAAATAGCACTCCAGGACAAGGTAACTATTTAAGCGCAGCCCCCCCCCCCCC